AAAAAGGCAAAACCGTGGATAAAAATCACGGAAGCCTGGGATTTCATTCCATATCCACAAGCAACAAGAAGTTTAATTTTAATAATTCAATCTATTTTTAGAAAATATATTCTATTACCTCCATTGATAATAGTTAAAAATATTGGGCGTATATTATTATCCCAACCTCCCGAGTGGGCTGAGGATTTCGATGGGTGGAATAGAGAAAAGCATATTATATGTACCTCTAATGGTGTTCAATTATCAGAACTCGAACTTCCCAGAAATTGGTTTAAAGATGGTATTCAGATAAAAATAGTATTTCCTTTCTATTTGAAACCTTGGCACAGATCTAAGTCGAGGCCCTCTTTTTCTTCTTATAAAAATTTAAAGAAAGAACAACAGAAGTTTTGCTTTTTAACGGCTTGGGGAACACAAACAAACCTTCTCTTTGGTTCTGTCCCCCAAAAACCTTCCTTTTTTAAGCCTATTTTTAAAGAACTAAAAAAAAAAATTTGCAAAACAAAAAATAATCATTTTCAAGTCCTAGGAGTTTTAAAAGAAAGAACAAAAAATTTTCTCCAAGACTCAAAAAAACCAAAAGGGGAGGTTATCAAAAACGTTTTATTTTTGTTTATAAAAAGAATAAAAAAAGAACTTTTAAAAGTACAGCCAACTCGATTATTTATATTGAGAAGGGTGTATGAATCCGGCGAAACTAACAAAAAAAAAGATTATATAATCAGGAATCAGATAATTCACGACTCGTTTAGAAAAATTAAATCTACAGATAATACAAATTATTCACTGAGAGAAAAAAAAATTAAAAATCTGGCGGATAGAACAAACACAATCACAAAGAAAACAAAGAGTCTTACAAAAGAAAAAAAAAGTAACGCCACGAAAAGAAGTAGTCCTAACAAAACAAGTTATAATGGAAAAGTAAAATCATCAGAAAAAAGTTGGCAAATATTAAAAATAAGAAGTACTCGATTAATCTATAAATTCTATTTTTTTATAAAAATTTTCATTAAAAGAATATACATTGATATCTTTCTATGTATCATTCATATTGCCAGAATTACTACACAACTCATTCTTGAATCGAGAAATTTTTGTTTTGATAAATACATTTCCAATAATAAAACAAACAAAGAAATAAAAAACAAAAAAGAAATTAATTTTATTTCGACTCTAAAAAGTGCACTTTACAATATTAAGAATAGTAAGAAGAATTCACATCTTTTTTTTAACTTATCCTCATTATCACAAGCATATGTATTTTATAAATTATCACAAACCCGAGTTATTAATTTGTATAAGCTAAGATCTATTCTTGACTATCATGGAACCCCCTTTTTTCTTAAGACTGCAATAAAAAATTCTTTTGTAACACAAGGAATATTTCATTCCGAATTAAGACATACAAAACTTACAAGTTCCGAAATGAATCAATGGAAAAACTGGTTAAGAGGTTATTATCAATACAATTTATCTCAGATTAGATGGTCTGGATTAATATCACAAAAATGGCGAACTACAATCACTGAAGGTGGTATGACCAAAAATAAGGATTTAACAAAATGTAATTCGTATGAAAAAGACCGATTACTTTATCACAAAAAACAAAAAGATTTTAAAGTATATCCATTACCAAACCAAAAAGATAATTTTCAAAAATACTATATATATGATCTTTTATCATATAAATCTATTAATTCTGAAATGAAGAAGTCCTCATATATTATTTATGGATCACCATCAGAATTAAATAACAACCAAAAGATTATTTTTAATTACAACAATTATAAACAAAATTTCTTTAAAAGCCTGGAGGAAATTACTATCAATAATTATCTAGAAAAGGGTGATATTATGTATATGCAAACAAATGCAGATAGAAAATATTTTGATTGGACAATTCTCAATTTTTTTCTAAGACAAAAAATAGATATTAAGGCCTGGACCAAAATGGATTATAACAGTAATATAAATACTAAGATTGGAAGTAAGAATTACCAAAAAATTGAGAAAATGGATAAAAACGATCTTTTTTATCTGACGATTCATCAAGATTTAGAAAAAAATATGATCAATGAAAAGAAACTTTTTTTTGATTGGATGGAAATGAATGAAGAAATCCTAAACCCAATATCGACGAATCTGAAACTTCCGTTCTTCCCAGAATTTGTGCCACTTTATAATGTATACAAAATCAAACCATGGATTATACCAAGCAAATTACTTCTTTTTAATAAAAACATCAATGAAAAGAAAAAATGGAATTTTTTTATACTATCGAATGAAAAAAGATTAATGAATCGAAATCAAGAAGAAAAAGAACCCGCAGGCCGAAGAGGCCTTAGATCATATGCACAAAACCAAGATAAAATGAAAAAACAATACAAGATCCGGAATAAGATAAGACCAGAAATAATTTTCTTACGGAAACACTATTTGCTTTTTCAATGGATAATAGACGATGGGTTAATTCCGAATTTAACTGAAAGAATGATCGATAATATCAAGATATATTGTTACTTGCTTGGACTGAGAAATACAAGAGATACTACTATATCGTCTATTCAAAGGAAAGAAATAAATTTGGATATAATGGTGATTCGGAAAAAATTGACTCCTATAGAATTGAATAAAAGGGGGATATTTTTTATCGAGCCCACTCGTTTGTCTGTAAAAAACGACGGATACTTTATTATGTATCAAACCATAGGTATCTCGTTGGTTCATAAGAGTAAGTACCAAACTCCTCAAAGATATCGAGAAGAAAGATATATCGATAAAAATAAATTGGATGAATCTATCCCAAGATATCAACGACTAATTCGAAAGATAGACAAAAAACATTATGATTTTATTGTTCCTGAAAAGATTTTCTCATCTAGACGTCGTAGAGAATTGAGAATTCTAATTTCTTTCAATTCAAAGAATATAAATAGTGTGGATAGAAATCGAGTATTTTGTAACAAGAAGAACATAAAGGGTGGGAATACTTTTTTGGATCAAAGTAAACATCTTGATAGAGATAAAAACGAATTAATTAAATTAAAGTTATTTCTTTGGCCTAATTATCGATTAGAAGACTTAGCTTGTATGAATCGATATTGGTTTAATACCAATAATGGAAGCCGTTTTAGTATGTTAAGAATATATCCACAATTAAAAATAGGTTAATGGTACATTTTTCCTATATATTTTGTACCATATAGAAAAGCAAACAGATGCACATATACCCTGTCTTACATCTCAGTCTAATATAGATCGATATTTTATTTAATACTTTAATACTAAGTCAATGACTTATCAATTTGTTTGGATAAAATCTATAAAATAAACGAATCTACGGAATCTTCCTAATTAAAATGGAGGTCTAAATTATTCGACGTTGTAAGTGTAAAAATGTACCATCCCCCCTTTTATCCCTGTCCAAATCAAATGAAAATTTTGATTAATAAAATTGGAAGTCCGTAAATAAATTCAAATTCTTGTGTATACTAAATACTACATTAAAATGTTAAAATGACTGATATTATTATTACTGATCGATAAAATCAAATATGTATATGTAAATTAAAAGGTAGGAGGAGCTCTTTTATGATAAAAAATCCATTCAGTGTAATTATTTTGAAAGAGGAAAACGAAGACAACAAGGGGTCTATTGAATTTCAAGTAGTGAGTTTCACCAATAGGATACGGAGACTTACTTCACATTTGGAATTGCACAAAAAAGACTATTTATCTCAGAGAGGTCTGCGTAAAATTCTAGGAAAACGTCAACGGCTGCTCGCCTATTTGTCAAAAAAAAATAGAGTACGTTATAAAGAATTAATCGGCCGGTTGGAGATTCGAGAAACAAAAAATCATTAATTTGAAGAGTCATTTTGAATTTTCGCTTAAATTTTGATGAACTTCTTTTCGCTTTCAGCAATTCATGGAAGAATGAATCGGGAAAAAACCTATGACTGCACCAGCTACACGAAATGACCTTATGATAGTCAATATGGGTCCTCAGCACCCATCAATGCACGGTGTTCTTCGACTCATTGTTACTCTAGATGGTGAAGATGTTATTGATTGTGAACCGATATTGGGTTATTTACATAGAGGGATGGAAAAAATTGCGGAAAACCGAACAATTATACAATATTTACCTTATGTAACACGTTGGGATTATTTAGCTACTATGTTCACCGAAGCAATAACTGTAAATGCACCAGAGCAGTTAGGCAATATTCAAGTGCCTAAAAGGGCCAGCTATATCAGAGTCATTATGTTAGAGTTAAGTCGTATAGCTTCGCATTTGTTATGGCTTGGCCCTTTTATGGCAGATATTGGCGCGCAAACCCCCTTCTTCTATATTTTTCGAGAAAGAGAATTGATATATGACCTATTCGAAGCTGCCACCGGTATGCGAATGATGCATAATTATTTTCGTATCGGAGGAGTCGCTGCTGATTTACCTCATGGCTGGATAGATAAATGTTTGGATTTTTGTGATTATTTTTTAACAAGAGTTACTGAATATCAAAGGCTTATTACACGGAATCCTGTTTTTTTAGAGCGAGTTGAGGGAGTAGGCATTATTGGCGGAGAGGAGGCAATAAATTGGGGTTTATCAGGACCAATGCTACGAGCTTCCGGAATACAATGGGATCTTCGGGAGGTTGATCATTATGAGTCTTACGATGAATTTGATTGGGGAGTTCAATGGCAAAAAGAAGGAGATTCGTTAGCTCGTTATTTAGTACGAATCAGTGAAATGACAGAATCAATAAAAATTATTCAACAGGCTTTAGAAGGAATTCCGGGGGGTCCCTATGAGAATTTAGAAATCCGGCGCTTTGATAAATTTGATAAAGTAGGGGATCCCGAATGGAATGATTTTGACTATCGATTTATCAGTAAAAAACCCTCTCCTACTTTTGAATTGTCAAAGCAAGAACTTTATATGAGAGTCGAAGCCCCAAAAGGAGAATTAGGAATTTTTCTGATAGGAGATAAGGGTGTTTTTCCTTGGAGATGGAAAATTAGACCGCCAGGTTTTATCAATTTGCAAATCCTTCCTCAATTAGTTAAAAGAATGAAATTGGCTGATATTATGACAATACTAGGTAGCATAGATATCATTATGGGAGAAGTTGATCGTTAAAATGATAATAGATACAATAGAAGTACAAGCTATCAATTCTTTTTTTAGATTGGAATCCTTAAAAGAGGTATATGAGATCATATGGATACTTGTCCCTATTTTTACTCCTGTATTAGGAATCACAATAGGTGTACTAGTGATTGTTTGGTTAGAAAGAGAAATATCTGCGGGGATACAACAACGTATTGGCCCTGAATACGCCGGGCCTTTGGGAATTCTTCAAGCTTTAGCAGATGGTACAAAATTACTTTTCAAAGAGAATCTTCTTCCATCAAGAGGGGATACTCGTTTATTCAGTATCGGACCATCCATAGCAGTCACATCAATTCTACTAAGTTATTTAGTAATTCCTTTTGGCTATCACCTTGTTCTAGCCGATTTCAGTATTGGTGTTTTTTTATGGATTGCCATTTCAAGTATTGCTCCCGTGGGCCTTCTTATGTCAGGTTATGGATCAAATAATAAATATTCCTTTTTAGGTGGTTTACGGGCTGCTGCTCAATCAATTAGTTATGAAATACCATTAACTCTATGTGTGTTATCAATATCTCTACGTGCGATTCGTTAAGACATAAAAGTGTGTTATCAATATCTCTACGTGTGATTCGTTAAGACATAAAATTTCCTCTATTTATTTTCTTTCTAGTAAGGAAATTTTATGAGTTGAATATATGAATATATATATATTTTTATTTTTTATTCATCATTCGGGTTGATGAACTAAACCAGATAGTTATATGAGTGAAAAAAACAGCTTCTTATTTTGCAGTAAAAAGATTCAGCCTCATTTCCTATGTACAAGAGTTAAGTGAAAGTAAACATAAGCATTATATACTATTTACCCCAAGATTGAGTGATTAATCATCATGACTTGAAGCGGGTTCAAAAGGAGCAACTGTCCGGGGATTTTACTAGCTATTAACATACATACATGTATTACCCTAACGAACGGGGTCTTTTTGACCAAAAAGAGTGGATAGTTAGGAACACCAAGGTACACAAAGGATTCGTAATAGAGATTATGTAAGTTATTCAACAGAATTTTTCTGTGCATACTGCATAGCATAAAAAGGATTCTAATTGGGGCTTTATGTTGGTAGAAATGATGAAGGAGTACTCCCGAAGATTCCGATCCAGAGTATGTTCCTATCCACCGATTAAGTAAAATAACTATCAAGAACGAAGTAATCCTTTACTTTGCTTTGTTTAAAGTCCCTTTTTCTGAGAAAGGAGAATAGGAACGAAAAAATAAAATCGAAAGAATTTAATTGCACTACAAAGGGTCTTTTTCTTTTTTAGAGAGATAGAATTCTTATAATGTTTCGTGAACTAATGAAATGTATAATTTTTTTAGTAATCAAAAATGCTAGGTTGAAATATTTATTGAGATTTCTACAAGAAACTTTTTATTCAAAGGTTAAGTTATTACTCAACAAAAAATTTTAAATTTTTAAAAGATAAGATCAATTCAGAAGCACTTTATAATAAAAAAGAATATATAGCAGACAGAATTCCATTGTCTAATTGGGGACCTTACGATAGGTTTGGATTCTATCCTACAAACATATCAAGATAAATAATAGCAAACGGGTCTTAGATTTATTTGTGACCTTCGAGGAGCCGTATGAGGTGAAAATCTCATGTACGGTTCTGTAATAGCGTTGCGAACAGTAATGTTATCGTCGACTATAATTATCTAACAGTTCAAGTACAGTTGATATAGTTGAAGCGCAGTCAAAATATGGTTTTTGGGGGTGGAATTTGTGGCGTCAACCTATAGGGTTTATCGTTTTTCTAATTTCGTCCTTAGCCGAGTGTGAAAGATTACCTTTTGATTTACCAGAAGCAGAAGAAGAATTGGTAGCAGGTTATCAAACCGAATATTCAGGTATAAAATTTGGTTTATTTTACGTCGCCTCGTATCTGAATTTACTAGTTTCTTCATTATTTGTAACGGTTCTTTACTTGGGGGGTTGGAATCTTTCTCTTCCGTACATACCCGTTCCTTTTTTTTTTGAAATAAATAAAGCGGGTAGGGTCTTTGGAACAATAATTGGGATCTTTATTACATTAGCTAAAACTTATTTGTTCTTATTCATTGCTATCACAACAAGATGGACTTTACCAAGGCTAAGAATGGACCAACTATTAAATATTGGATGGAAATTTCTTTTACCCATATCTCTTGGCAATCTATTATTAACAACTTCTTCCCAACTTCTTTCACTGTAAAAGAATACGATATTCTATTTTCACGACTTGTCTCAAACAAGAACAAGAGAAAGAAACAAAACAAGCATAAAATTTTTTATAGATATTCACGATATGTTCTCTATGGTAACTGAGTTCATGAA